CCATTGGACTTCCCAATCGAATTCATCGTAACACTCATAATGATCAACTTTACGAAGATCCCATTGCATTCCGGAAGCTCGTAGCATTGGTCCTGATAAACCCCAATTTATTGCTTCCTCTCCACCAATAATGCCCACTCCTTCAACTCGTTCCAAAAAAATGGGATTCCGCGTAATAAGCTTTTGATATTCAACAACTCCTGTTAAAGAATAATCGCAGAAATCCAAACATTTATCTATCCAGCCATGAGGTAGATCAGCAGCTACTCCCCCGATACGGAAATAATTATGCATCATTCGCATACCTGTGGCAGCTTCGAATAGATCATATAGCAATTCCCTCTCTCTGAAAATATAGAAGAAAGGAGTCTGTGCACCGATATCCGCCATAAAAGGCCCAAGCCATAACAAATGAGAAGCTATACGACTCAACTCCAGCATAATGACTCTGATATAGCTGGCTCTTTTAGGTACTTGAATATTTCCCAATTGTTCTGGTGCATTTACCGTTATTGCCTCTGTGAACATAGTAGCTAAATAATCCCAACGTGTTACGTAAGGTAGATACTGTATAATTGTTCGGTTTTCCGCAATTTTTTCCATCCCTCTGTGTAAATAACCCAATACGGGTTCACAATCAATAACATCTTCACCATCTAGAGTAACGATGAGTCGAAGAACACCATGCATTGATGGGTGGTGAGGACCCATATTGACTATCATGAAGTCTTTTCTTATATCCGGTACAGTCATATGTTTTCTTCCCCGATTCATTCTTTCATGAATTGCTGAAAACGAAACGAGGTTCATCAAAATTCAAGATCTAATAAAGCAAATAATTCAAACGAATTTTCAAATTAACGAGTTTTTGGTTCCCGAATATCCAACTGACCAATTAATTCTTTATAACGTACTCTATTTTTCTTTGACAAATAAGCCAGTATACGTTGACGTTTTCCCAGAATTTTCCGAAGACCTCTCTGAGATAAATAGTCTTTTCTGTGCAATTCCAAATGTGAAGTAAGTCTCCGTATCTTATTGGTGAAACTGAATACTTGAAATTCAACAGACCCTTTGTTTTTTTCTTTTTCTTCTTGCGGAATAACTGAGATGAATGAATTTTTTACCATAAAAAGAATTCTTCTCTCTCTCTCGTTTTTTTCTTTCTTTTCCACAGATATGGATTTTACCGATCAGGAATAATAATAATGCCAGTCATTTAGATCTGGTACACACAATAAAATAATCTGGATTTATTCATAGACTACTTTCTATCGAATCCAATTGAAAATTGGATTCGATAGAAGGAGATGGTACATTTCTACACCCACAAAAGGGAATGGTTGGGACTTAAGAAAATTCTGCCGATTCATTCCTAGATCCAATTGATATGATATATCATTGAATCAGTATCATGTATCAGAATCTAATGTAACACAACGTGTGTGTACATTTGTATACCTTTATATACCGGATATGACACGTGATATAGATATATAGGAAATCCACCATCAACTAATTCTGACTCGTGGATACATATGTATCCTTGACATACTGAAACGACTGCCATTATTGGTATCAAACCAGTAGCGATTCATACAAGCTAAATCTTCTAATCGATAATTGGGCCAAAGAAACAATTTGAATTGGATAAATTTATTTATATCTGTATCAAAATGCTTGTCCTCATCCAAAAATTGCACACAGTTCCTTACGTTGTTGCCATTGAAAAATACTGAATTTCTATTCACAACATTCTCATTCTCGGAATTCAAACAAATTAGAATTCTCAATTCTCTACGACGTCTAGGAGATGGAATATTTTCAGGAACAAGCAAAGCATAATTATTTTCATCTCCATTCACAAGTACCTTTCCATGTTGTGAAATGGATCTATCGAAATAATCTTCATCAACATATTTTTTTTCTCGGCATATTCGATTAGTTTGGTACTTATTCTTATGGACCAATGAAATACTTATGGTTTGATACATAATCCATTGTCCATCCCATTTTATAGACAGACGAACCGGTTCGATAATCAATATTCCCCTTTTTATCAATTCTGTAAGAGTTAGATCCTTCTGAATCAGCATTACATCCAGGCGCATTTCTCCTCTTTGAATAGAGGATATAGCAATTTCCCTTGGATTTATCAGCCTAAGCAGGAGACAATATACCTTGATATTATTGATCATTCTTTGATTCAAAGGATCATCCCATCTCAATTGAAAAAGCAAATACCTTTTCAGGAAGAAATTTAGTTCCGCTTCCTTATTGCTCTTGGATTGTCTTTTCTTTCTACGTTTTTTAATGTCTGATTCCGCGGAATCTTTTTCAAGATCTTTTTGTCGGTTTCGTGGATCTGATCCAAGATTCCCTTGACCCAGCTGTTCTTTTTCTTCTTGATTTCGATTCTCTAATTCAAGATATTCTTTTTGATTAGATGATAGACGAAGATCCTTTTTTTGATTTCTGTTGATGTTTTTATTTTCACTAATGTTTTCATTTCCATTCAAATTGAAAATAAGTAATTTGATTGGTATGATCCACGGTTTAATCTTATATGCATCATAAAGTAGCACAAATTCTGAGAAGAACCAGGGTTCTAGATTCGATATGGGACGATGTAGCATTTCTTCATTCATTCCCATCCAATCAAAAAAAAACCTTTTTTTTTGATTGGATGGGTTGATTTCTTGATGAATCGTGAGATAAAAAAGATCTTTCTTATCAATTATTTGATAATCATTAGTCCCAGTCTTAGTATTTTTATTAATGTTGGTTCCAGTATCTATATCGGTCCAAGTCTCAATATCGATATTCTTTCTAAGAAAAAAATTGAGAATTCTCCACTCCAAATATTTTCTATCCGGATTTTTCCCCGTATCAATAATAGACCCTTCCCATAGATAATCATTAATAGCTATACCCCCGGGTACATAAAATGATTCGGGTTTAGGCATGTTGTAATTATATGGAATCTCTCGGTCTCCATTTACTTGGAATGGCGATCCATAAATATATGAGCCCTTCCTGTCTTCATAATGAATATATTTATGTGATAAAAGATCATATCTGTAGTTTTTTTTAAATTTTTCTTTTTGACTCGGTAATGGGTTCACTACATAATTATTTTGTTTCTCGTAATGAATTAATTGGTCTTTTTCTTTTTCATATGAATCTTTTTTTGAGTCTTTATTTTGAATCATACGACGTTGATTGACTCTATTTCGCCATTTTTGCGGTACTAATTTAGACCATCTAGTCTGAGATAAATTGTATTGATAATGACCCCTTAACCAATTTTTCCATTCATTCATTCCAGAATTCGGAAGTTTCTTAGACCTTGATTTGGCATCCAATATTCCTCGTGTCCCAAAATGGTCCTTTATTCTATCCTTAAGAAAAAGATATGCTCCGCGATATTGAAGTACAGATCTCAAGTAATACTTATTAATAACTTGGATTTGTGATAAATTGTAAAATACATATGCTTGGGACAAGGAAGATAAGTCACAATAAATCTGTGATTTCTTATTACTAATATTAGAAAGAGACTTTTTTATAGTCGAAATAAAGTGAATTGCATTTTGATTTGTTTCATCAATTCCTTCTTTATTTCTTTCATCATTGTAAATGTCTTTGTCGATCATTTTTTTTGTTGATTCAAATTCAAGGAAAAGTTGTGCATTTATTCTGGGAATATTAATGTTACATAGAAAGATATCCATATAGATTCTTTCAATGAAAGATTTCATAAAATAGTGCCATTTACGTATTAATCGGGCACCTCCTCTTTTTGATATCTGCCAAATATGTTTCTGTGATTCCGATCTTTTATCATCACAACCTGTCTCGTTAGGACTAATCTTTCTATTTGGAGTTAGAAATATTTTTCTCTTGTCTTTTGTAATCCTTTCTATTTTATTTCGGATTGTGGTTGTCCTATCAGCCAGATCCTTCATTTTTTTTTCTGTCAGTGAATAATTTGTCCAATCCACAGATCTAATTCGAATGATCGATTCATGGTTAATCTTATTACTAATTATAGAATCTTTTCTATTTTCATTCGGTTCATATACTTTCCTCAATCCAAATAAGAAAATTGGATTTACTTTTGCAAACTCTTTTATTATTCTTTTTATAAATAGAACTGTTTTGAGAATCCATCTTGTTTTTTCTTTTAAGACCCTTAGAAACCATTTTTTTCTTTCTCCTAAAGCTCTTAGAATTAGAAAACATTTTTTTTTCACTTTTCTAATTTTTTTTTCGAGTTCTTTCCAAATGGGGTCAAAAAAGGAAGGTCGTTTTCGGGGAGAACCAAAAGGTAGTTCAGTTTCCATCCCCCAGACTGTTAAAAAACAAAAATTTTCTTTTTTTCCTTTCTTTTTCATTCGATCTCTATGATGGAATCGTAGCTTAGATCTGTGCCAAGGTTTCAGACAGAAAGGAAATAGGATCTTTATTTGAATACCGTCTGTTAGCCAGTCTTTCGGAAATTCTGTTTCTGATAATTGAACACCATTATAGGTGCATTTAACATGCATTTCTCTATTCCACTCCTTCCAATCCTCGTACCACTCGGGGAATTGAAATAATAACATACGGCCGAGATTTTTAGCTATTATCAATGAAGGCAATACGATGTATTTTCTAAGAATCGATTGTGTTACTAACATAGAACCTCTTATTGCTTGAGCAAATAGAATAGTATCCCAATTTTCTGCTATTGCTATCCGTTCATTCTCTTCCTTTTTCTCCTCCTTTGTTTTTTCCCTTTCTTTTGCCTCTTTTTCCTCAGAATCCGAAGTTTTTAATTCCGGACCTTTCCCCACCCAATTCCTAAAAATTAGGTTCATCATTCCGGAGATATCAAAAGAAAAAAAAAACGTTTTGTCTATTCTGTCCAAAAAAAGTGGGGAATGCACGTTTGCTTGAAACATTTCCCAAGTAACTGTTTTACGTCTTTGAGCGCGCATGGATCCTTTGATTAGATC